TATTATTTATGGGAATCTTAGTAAGTTAAAAAAAGTAAAAAATTCATAATGTATAAAAATAAAAAACTAATAATATTAAATATTATATTCACTTGAAATAATATATTATATACTATAACAAATTTGAGAGGAGATGTTTTATTTTGATCTTCCGTAGGTTCTCACAAGGTAAGTTGTACTAAAAAGATTACGACTACATCTATTTTTTTATCTATTCAAGATTTAAAAACGTTTTTACATATGAATTGTATTAGCCATGTATTTTTAAAAATAAAAGGTTTTAGTAAGCATAAAAAAACAGTTTTAATGCATTTTAAACAATTTTACTCGGCAATCATTTTAATTCATGAAAATATCAATTTACCGCATAATGGTTGTAAAAAATCCAAAATAAAGCGTTTATAAACGACGAGATAGTTCAATTGGTTAGAACGTTGGAATCATAATCCAAAAGTTATAGGTTCAATTCCTATTCTCGTTAGAAAGGCTAGGTAACATAGTGGTTATGTAGAAGATTGCAAATCTTTATAGATTGGTTCGATTCCAATCCTAGCTTTTTGAAAGAGGCTTATATAAAAAAACAAAAAAATAAAATGAATGTAACTTTACAAAGTGCAAAAATGATAGGTGCAGGTTTAGCTACTATAGGTTTAACAGGAGTAGGTGCAGGAGTAGGAATTGTATTTGGATCATTAGTAATGGCTTATGCAAGAAATCCTTCTTTAAAACAACAATTATTTGGTTATACTATTTTAGGATTTGCTTTAACAGAAGCAGTTGCTTTATTTGCTTTAATGATGGATAACGTCATTATCATCTATATGGCATCGTATTACAGGAGTTTTGTTAGTTTTTATAATCTTTTGGTTTAATATTATATCTAAACTTATTTTTTATTTTACTATTAATTATAATTTAATAGAGTTACAAGTAGATCTTATTTATGTAACTATTTTATTTTTGTTTTATTATCATAGTTTAAATGGTTTACGAAATATATTATGAAGTTTATCTTACGGTTTTGAAAAACAAAATATGAAGAATTCTTTTTACATATTATGTTTTTGTCTTTTTCTATTTAATTTAGTATAAAAATGTTTTTAATAAAAAGTTCGAAAAAAATATCATTAAATATAATATATAAAAATCAAAAGTTTTTAAGAATTTATAGATGAAATCCTTTATATAAAAAAGAACCTTGATTTTCAATTTACCCTTTATTACAAAAAAATAATGGTCCTATGATTCTGGATGCTTTAATTTATATAAAAGATAATTTAGATTCTACTCTATCTTTTAGAAGATCATGTAGAGAAGGTATTTGTGGGAGTTGTTCAATGAATATAGATGGAGTAAATTCTTTAGCTTGTTTATGTTCTTTAGAAACTAGGGATAAATTTATTACAATTTATCCTTTGCCACATATGTATATTATAAAGGATTTAATACCAGATCTCTCTAATTTTTATAATCAATATAAATCAATAAAACCTTGATTAATAAAGAAAAATTCCTCTGAAAATAAAGAATTTTTACAATCTAAACTTGATAGGTTTCAATTAGATGGTTTATACGAATGTATATTATGTGCATGTTGTTCCTCTAGTTGTCCTAGTTATTGATGAAATCAAGATAAATAGAAAAAATTATAAGAAGTAGATAATTTCCATTTATATATGCATGCATATATAAAACTCCACTAATAGTACATGAAAAAGCACATAAAGATGCTACAAATGGTCAAGGACTAGGATCTACTAAATGAAAAGGATGACGCTGCATATTTTTAGAAACATGTGATAATAACATTATTTTTTATGTATATTTTTAAAATATTTTGTGATGATTTTAGTTAAAGAATCACTTGAAAAAAAACAAAAAAAAAAAATTGCAACTAATAATAAAATTTGAAATAAAGATAATTTCATTTTATTCGTTTATTTTATTAAAAATTCATTGTATATAATTTGGTAATGTAACTGCTTCTACAACTATAGGCATGAAACCATGATTAATACCACAAATTTCACTACATTGACCATAATAAAGTCCTTCTCGCTTTACAAATAAAGATGTTTGATTTAATCTTCCTGGAATAGCATCACATTTAACACCTAACGAAGGTATTGCTCAACTATGTAAAACATCTGCTGCAGATACAATAACTCTGATATGTGTATTTATAGGAATAACCATGCGATTATCTACTTCCAATAGACGATATTGACCTAATAATAAATCCTCTTCTGGCACCATATAACTATCAAAATTAATACATTCACCATCTTCATTATAATAATCAGAATATTCATAGCTTCAATATCATTGATGCCCTAATGTTTTAACTGTAATTGCTGGAGATATAACTTCATCCATTGCATATAATAAAGAAAAAGACGGCACTGCTATAATTAAAAGTATAAATGCAGGTGTTATAGTTCAAATCATTTCAATTAAAGTACCATGAATTAAAGATGAAGGTTCTGGATTTCTATTATGTTTAAAATGTCATAATGTTCGACTCAACATTCAAGTAACAAATATAGATATGATACAGATAAAAAACATTAAATCATGATGTAAATTTATAATACCTTCCATTATAGGTGTTGCGGGATCTTGAAACCCTAATTGTCAATTTTCTGCAACATCTGAATAATTTAAATTAATAGGTGTAAATACTGCAATTACAGAACAAAAGTATAATATTTTCAACATTTTATTATTTTTTTAAAGTTTCACAAATTAAAGGCATTTCTTCAAAAAATTTTTTTTTTTTAAAATACACGCACTGCTAGAAATAAATATATCTGGCACAATTGGATATAATTCATATAAAATATAACGCATTGTTTTTGCTTTTTTAAATTAAAAAAAAAAATCCATAATATTTATAGCTATTTCTATAGAAGATATTTTTACTAAAAATATGGAAAAAATTTTTATTTTTTTTAAATGTACATAATCATATAAAATAGAACATATCCCCAAACTTATATGCACCAATAAAAAACCTATGAAAAAAAAAACTATTTCTAAATCTAAAATAATACCACATAGTGTAAATATGGATGAAAACCTAATAATTAATCATTCTATGTTAAACATTTTCTCTAATCTTTAAAATATGAATTCTAATAAATTATATAGTGAAGAATGTATATCACTTAAAAAGGCATTAGGGTAAACACCCATTCATACGACTAATATTGTTATAGGTATTAAAATAAAAAATTCTCGTCTTGACATATCTTGATAAATTGATAAATAATTTAATTTAATAGAACCAAAACTTATTCTATTAAATAATCAAATTGAATAAGCTGCACCTAAGATCATTCCTAATGATGAAAAAAATGCTAAGATAGTATTAACTTGAAATGCACCTAAAAGTACTAAAATTTCTCCTATAAAACTACTCGTACCAGGAAATCCTATATTTGCAAATATAAAAAATAAAAAAAAAATACCAAATATAGGCATTACTTGAATTATACCCGTATAATATTTAATGATCCTAGTTTTATATCTATCATATAAAATTCCTACACAAAAAAATAATGCACTCGATACTAAACCATGACTTAACATTAAAAATATACTACCTTCTAATCCTTGTAAGTTTAAAGAAAAAATACCAATTGTTACAAAACCCATATGCGATACTGAAGAATACGCTATAATTTTTTTTAAATCTATCTGACGTAAAGTTGTTAAAGAAGCATATATAATAGCAATAACACTTAATGTAAAGATTAAGGGACTAAAATAAATAGAGGCTCAAGGAAACATAGGTAAAGAAAATCTTAAAAATCCATAACCCCCCATTTTCAACAAAATACCTGCCAATATTACAGAACCCGCTGTTGGAGCTTCAGCATGCGCTTCCGGTAATCAAATATGAAATGGAATCATAGGTATTTTTATAGCAAAACTTGCAAAAAAAGTCAATCATAATATTAATTGTTTTGTTTCTGAAAACGTAGAATATCATAATATATGAAAATCTGTTGATCCAACTTGAAAATATAGAGATCTACACTCGTCTCGAGGAGTCACCATGGGATTAGCTTCTATGTAATTATCAGAATGCCCCAATATATTAGGAAAGAAATATACAAAAATTGAAAAAAATATACAAAAAATTACTAAACCTAATAAATCTTTTAGAATAAAATATGGATAAAAATTTATTTTATCGACATTAGATTCTATACCTAAAGGATTTCCTGATCCATTTTGATGTAATATAGCTATATGTACTATAGACGCTGCTGATATTATAAATGGTAATAAATAATGTAAACTAAAAAATCTATTTAATGTTGCATTATCTACAGAAAAACCTCCTCATAATCAAGTAACTATAGAATCTCCTATAACAGGTATTGCAGAAACTAAATTTGTAATAACAGTAGCACCTCAAAGGCTCATTTGACCTCATGGTAAAACATAACCTATAAAAGCTGTTATAATCATTAATAATAAAATAAGAACTCCTAATACTCATACCCAATGTCTTGGTTGAGTATAAGAACCGAAATATAAACCTCTAAAAATGTGAATATAAACTACAATAAAAAACATAGAAGCTCCATTTGCATGAATATAACGCAATAATCACCCATAATTTACATCTCTCATTATATGTTCTACACTTGCAAACGCTAAATCTACATGAGGAGTATAATGCATTGCTAAAAAAATACCTGTAATAATTTGTATAATTAAACACATCCCAGATAGGAATCCAAAATTCCATGCATAATGCAAATTTATAGGAGTAGGATATTCTATTAAATGATCATTTGCTAATTTAATTAATGGTTGTTTTACAAATCTCATAATTTTTATGCTTTTTTGTTTTTTAAAAGTATCTTACTCGCTACTGGATTTGAACCAGTAACCCTTTAATAGAGAACAGATTTTAAATCTACCGTGTTTACCTTATTTCACCAAGCGAGCCTTAGAAACTGACGTAAAAGGATTCGAACCTCTAATTTATAACACCAAAAGTTATCGCCTTACCTGATTTGGCTATACGTCAAAAATTCATTAGCAGGTAGCGGGATTCGAACCCACAATTTTTAGTGTGGAAAACTAACGAATTTACCTATTCTTCTATACCTGCAAAATTTATTATAAAACTTTTAGATATTCTCTTAAAATAATTTTATTTACACATAAAAAAGTAGATATTTTACAATCATGTGTATAAAAATTCTGTATACTTGTAATTTTACTTAATTTATAATTAAGTAATAAAGCTAATAATTTAGATGTTTTACTTTCTAACCTTTGAGTAAAAATTAACTTTTTTGGATAAGTTACTTCTAAAAAATTTTTTTACTATAGTTTATTTTTAAAAAGGTTAAATTTTCATAATGTAATAAAATATAGTTTATTTCACTTTTTTATGTATAATGAAAAAATGGTTTTAAACAAAAAAATATTATGATTACTTTATTCAACAGAAAAAGGTTTTATATTTAGTTTACGTAAATTAATTAAATTTATTATATTTAAGTATTATTAATAGGAATAGGATAGTGAGAAAAAGCAAAATTTCAAAAATATTAATTTATAAGAGTTTGATCCTGGCTCAGAATGAACGTTAATGGTTAATATAACACATGCGAGTTAAAAATATTTAAAGTTTTTAAATATATAGCGTACGGGTGAGTATTTTATAAAAATTAGTCTTAAAATATTGTTAAATACAAAAAATTTAATTGTTTTAAGAAAAGTTTATAAAGGATTAAGTAGTTGGTTATTTAAAAGATTACCAAGCTTATGATCCTTAGCTGGTCTGTGAGGACGAACAGCCACATTGGAACTGAGAAAGGTCCAAACTTTAAATTAAAGGCAGCAGTGAGGAATATTGGGCAATGAGCGAATGCTTGACCCAGTTAAACCATATGTGAGAAGAAAATGTATAATTGTAAATCACTAAAACTTTTTTTAAATTATGATTTATTTAGTAATAGTCCTGGCTAATTTCGTGCCAGCAGCCGCGGTAAAACGAGAAGGATGAACGTTATTCAGATTGATTTGGCGTAAAGCATACATAGATGGTGAATTAAATTTCATGTGTAAAAATTAATATTTAATTTTAATTTTACTTTAAAATTGATTTCCTAGAGTTTAATGGAAGATTACAGAATTTTAAGTGTAACGGTAAAATGTTTTAATATTTAAAAGAATTTCAATTGCGAAGGCAGTAATCTATGTTAAAACTGACATTGAAGTATTAAAGTGTGGGGAGCAAAAGGGATTAGATACCCCTGTAGTCCACACCCTGAACGATGAGTGTTCTTTTTTGGAAAATGTCTTCAAAAATATAGTTAACGCATTAAACACTCCGCCTGGGAACTACGATTGCAAAATTAAAACTCAAAGGAATTGACGGGAACCTACACAAGCAGTGGAGCATGTGGTTTAAATCGATAATACGCGCGAAACCTTACCAATTTTTGAATAATTAATATAATTACAGGTGTTGCATGGCTGTCGTCAGTCCGTGCTGTGAAGCGTTTGGTTTATTCCAGAAAACGGACAAAACTCTTTTACGTTTTTTAATGTATACAGCTAAAGACATTTTAGAGGAAGCAGAGAAGGATGTCAAGTCTTCATGACCCTGATAAATTGGGCTACTTTCATGTGCTACAATGGTTTTTTTAAAAAGATGTAAACTATGTAAATAGTTACAAATCTTTAAAATAAAATCAAGTTCGGATTATTTTCTGCAACTCGAAAATATAAAGATGGAATTGCTAGTAATCGTGAATTAGAATGTCACGGTGAATATGTACTTAGGTTTTGTACACACCGCCCGTCACGCTATGGAAATTCATATTATTTGAAGGTTAGTAACTAATTTATGGTAATAGAACAACTGAAGTGAAGTCGTAACAAGGTAGCCGTAGGGGAACCTGTGGCTGGAAAATATTTAATTATAATCTACTATCCTAGTTTAAAAAAATATAAAAGGTTAATAATGGTAATTTTATTTAATTATATAAATATTTCAATCACATTATTTTTAATAAGTATATTAGGCATTTTTATTAATCAAAAAAACATCTTAGTAATGTTAATGTCTTTAGAAATGATGTTTCTTTCTGTTAATTTTAATTTAATAGCAGCTTCTGTACATTTAGATGATATTTTGGGGCAAATTTTTTCGTTATTAATTTTAACTGTAGCGGCATCAGAATCGTCAATAGGTTTGGCTATATTGGTTATTTATTATCGTATTCGTAGTACGATAACAGTGGAATTGATGAATTTAATGAAAGGTTAAATTTTTTGGTTAAGTAATTTTAATTTATCATTTATAAATATTCAAAGAAAATCTTGGTAAAAAATTTAGGACGTCGCGCTACGAAGATTTATAAGTAGGCATAGGCCTGTGATTTATAAATTTCCTGAAGTAAACTCATTAATTAAAGTTAATATAGTGTAAATTGAATCATCTTAGTAACACTAATAAAAATCAAACGAGATATTGTGAATAATGGCGAATGAAAACAATAAAAGCTTAAAAATATTATATAGTTTAAGAAAAAAACTTTAAATGGTAAAAGTCCTGTATTATACTAAATTTTTTACATAAGTAATATGTGTTTTATGTATGAAGAAAGGAGGACCACCTTCTAAGCTAATAAATTTTTTTAACCGATAGTAAACGAGTATTGTGAAAAAAAGATGAAAAATTCCGATAAGGATAAAAAGAAATTGAATATTTAATAGAGTTCGAAGTTTATATTTTAATAACGAAGTGCCTTTTGCATAATGAGTCAGCTAGTAATATATATAGCAAGTTTAAAGAAAAATTATTAAAACTAATTGAAGTCATATTTATTAAACCTGAAACCAAGTG